ATTTTTACTACTTTCTCATATATATTTTATCATATTCTATTCATTTTTATTTTATTTTTATTCGACCCTCCCGGAGTTCATTCTCCGGGCAACTCCCTTTAACCGGTGGATTCCTTTCAACTTACTTCTTTTATGATCTCATTGGAAATCATATAAAGACAATTCCTATTTGATATAGCTATTTGTGCAAGTATTTTACGATTAAGAAGCAACTGTCTCTTGTACAGATCATTTATTAATCTACTATAACTATAGCATACCCCCCTTTCACGAATTGCTGCATTTATTCGAGTGATCCACAAACGACGAAAATTGATTTTTTGCTTATCCCTATCCCGATGAGCCGAAACCAAAGCTCTTATTTTTTGTTGAGTAATAGTTCGAGTAAGTCTTGAATGAGCCCCCCGAAAGCTTGATGCAAATAAACGAATTTTTGTTCTACGTCTCCGAGCGATATATCCCCGTCTAATTCTGGTCATTGAATAAATGAAACTTTAACGAATAACTAATAGATTTCCTTTCTTTTAGTTATTCTTTTGCCCCTTTCCTAGTATATTAATAACAAAACGGATTTTTCCAATGTATAAACTAAAAATTCCAATGGCTTTGGCTACTATAACCTTCCCAATCACTATTTTTTATTTTTTCTAGGCATTTCACCTCGAAATACGAAATTGTACTATATATACTAGGTATTAAAAAAATAGCACTGATAAAGAAATAGTGGATTCCATCGTTTCTATGGTTACTTCTTAAACGGTGAGGTCTTCTCTATACACCGGAGCCTTTACTTCATTTAATCAATGTTATTGCTAACTTGTATAGTTCACATTCTTCGGCTCTACCCATGAATTATTCAGTAATAGGTCTTTCACAACGAGCTCTACCTATACAGTAACGGTATTTAATTATGAAGGTTGGCTGGGTAGCTGACCCTGTTAGTCCGTTCTTACAAGAGGCGTCTATGTTAACTAAGATTTCCTCCGCTTAATGGATAGCCATTTGCTACCAATGGAGAACTGCTTCTCATCTTGAATTGAGGTGAGTGGATTTACACCAATAGAAACCATAAATTTCATACACAATAAAAGGGATCTGATTCATTTTCTTATTTTTAGATAGGAAATGTAGTTCGTTTTTCCCTTCTATCCTATTTGATCATTGATATTCGAACATTGTTCTCTTTCCTTTGTTCTAGTTCATGATCTGAACGAGTCGCACATACACCCTAGTACATGTTCCTCGACGCTGAGGGCATCCCCGAAGCGCGGGGGATTTTGTGACATTTCTAATTGGCTGTCTTGTATTTCTAATAAGTTGTTTAATCGTTGGCATGTTGAATCATATACATAATGGGCTGGTTTAGATCGATCCTAACCGGATGATTTTGAATTACTTTTATTCAATAGATTCAATAGAAGAGTAAATAAAAGTCATAGAATATTAAAGAATATTAAACTCGGCAGGGTTAACTTCAAATCACGAATTGACGCGAAATACAGGCTATTGTCATTCAACCGCTACAAGATCAACAATCCCATAAGCTTGGGCCTCTGTTGCTGACATAAAAATATCTCTTTCCATGTCTTCGGATACAACCCATATGGGTTTGCCCGTTCTTTGTACATAAACCCTTGTCAGGGTTTCACGCAGTTTCAGCAGTTCTCCCACTTCCAGGATGAATTCTCCCGTTGCTACTTCAGAAAAAGAACCAGCAGGTTGATGGATCATTACCCTGATGATATAAGATAATAAAAGGTTTCTCTATTTCGTATGATGAGGGGAAGATAAAAGAAACATAAAAGAATAACAAGAAAAAAAGATAGAATTGAACAACCGTACGGGCATTATGCATTGCATACGGCTTTACAATAAAATTGACCCTTACCTTTCATCAAAGAAATAAAAAAATAGGATCGATCAGACCCCGGTCGGTAAATGATCAACTTACCACCCTTCCTTTCGGAGGAATTCAAAAATACTATGATGGCTCCGTTGCTTTATATATTTATTATATTTTTTTGTCTGTGATTTGTCTGTCATTCAGCAATCCCAAAGTTGCTTTTTTATTTGATCAAATAAACTAAGGAAAAAAGAATCTTATTTTTTTTTTCGCTCTATAAGTTAAGAGACCCCTGGTGTGAAAAAAAGTTTGTGACGCTGAACTGGACTTCCGATAATAAAATAGGAAATACCTTTTTCTCATATTACTCTCTCGATACATAATCTAATGTTTTGAAAACAAAATTCCTTATATCGAATTCAAAGTGCCATGCTATTATTACTTAATATTCATATTTCATATGGCGAAGGCATAGTCTTCTTTTTTCTCTCAAATAAAAGCCTCATTGGCGCCAAGCGTGAGGGAATGCTAGACGTTTGGTAATCTCTCCTCCGACCAGGATAAAAGATCCCATTGAAGCGGCTGCTCCCATGCATATTGTATGTACATCTGGTTGCACAAATTGCATAGTATCATAAAGAGCCACCCCCGGTATTA